GAAGATTAGTAAATTACATCAAAAGCAGTAGTTGCTTGATATAGCGAACAAATATGATATTTACATATATATATATATATATATATACACACACACCTAAATGCCAAAAAGCGGTAATTGCTTGATATGGCGAACAAATGTGATAAATCATAAAAAAACTTATTTCTCACTAAAACATGCAAAAATTTACTATTTTGTGTGCTCCGGGGGTCATAAGTAGGGAGGGGGCGGCCTCATAGTGGTTTTTTTAGTTCTTCTTGTTTTCGGGGGTTTAACAAGATAAATGTTCTAAAAAGAAAATCTATGGGGGGTAGGGGGGTTTAGCGCAAAAAAAAACCGCCCACGCGTAAAAAAAAGTACTGTAAAGGGGGAGATAAAGAGATTTGGTGATTTTTAAAAAAGTCTAATGTCTAATAAGCATTCACGGCATGCAACATCATACTGTCTATGTCCGACTTGAAGCATAATAGTATGTTCAACCTTGTAAGAGTGATCTGAAGCAAATATGGATGCCAAGTGCTTGGCCCCCTTTTTTTACCAACCAACAGCATGAGAGCACATTTAGGGTTATCATGGGCCATTTAGTAATGAATCCATCACGAGGGAGGCCTCGTGAAGATCACTGTATGATCGGTTTACAATTAATGAACCTGAGATTCACGATCAACAGAGGCCTCCTGAATCGGGCTGACTGGTCAACTTGTGGCTGATCCACCGGAAGGTAAGATCGTCCAAGCACCTGAGCACAGTTAGGGTTATCATGGGCCATTTAGAATCATTTACAAAAATTAAATTGTGGTTCTTAGTGAAATATAGTGATAGGGAGGATACGGACAGGGTGATGTTGATATATATGGGTATATATATTGTATAAAGAATTGAGATGTCGGATGAATCTGGTAAACAAGGTGAATACAGTATAGGTGGATATCCATGGTGTATTTAATTAGTAGGGATGAGGGGATTTATAGTTGGCTTCGCTAAAGGTGATTATGAGTGATTAATCGTTATGGATATCCATGATGATATTCAATTCAGGTAATATTAACCAGGTGAAGTGGAGATTCATAATGTCCAATTAAGCATAGTTAGTACGTCGAGCATATAGTAATATTAACCATGTATAATGGATAAACCATTATACATGGGGAAAGTAAGTGTATGCCTGATTAAGCATAATTAGTACATCGAGCATATAGTGACATTAACCATGTATAATGGATAAACCATTATACATGGGGAAAGTAAGTGTATGCCTGATTAAGCATAATTAGTACATCGAGCATATAGTGACATTAACCATGTATAATGGATAAACCATTATACATGGGGGAAGTAAGTGTATGATTGATTAAGCATAATTAGTACATCGAGCATATAGTGACATTAACCATGTATAATGGATAAACCATTATACATGGGGAAAGTAAGTGTATGCCTGATTAAGCATAATTAGTACATCGAGCATATAGCGACAAACCCCATATACAATGGATAAACCATTACACATGGGGAAAGTAAGTGTATGCCTGATTAAGCATAATTAGTACATCGAGCATATAGCGACAAACCCCATATACAATGGATAAACCATTATACATGGGGAAAGTACGTGTATGCTTGATTAAGCATAATTAGTACATGAACAAAGCCTATCGCTCGGTAAGGCGGTAGCTTTTAAACATGCTATAATTACGCTGGGGGAAACTAGAGGATTTTAGCCTTTATTAGAAGCTTTGAAGGCTTCTAGTTTTACTAACTTAAGTGTCCGAAGTTCAGGTTTAACGGAGTTTAATTCAATTAGAATGTTAGCTTTGGGGGTTAATTGTGGGGGTTTAAATCCTCTAATTCCGAAATGCCACAGGGGTGGGTTAAACTCCCATTCTTTGGCTTACAAAGCCAAGGCTTTATTTAAGCTACTGGGGCATCAACTTAGGAGCTTATTTTCCAGGGATCCTAAAGACGGGGTGAAAATCAAGAATACTAGAAAGTAATAAATTGAGGCTAGTTGACCAATGATGACATAGGGGTCTTCGACGGGTTGACCCCCAATTCATGTCAGAATAAGTGTGTTGGCAATTAGCAGTCAGAATGAGATTTGAGATAAGGGTCGAAATATTAGACTTCGTTGATTAGAGGTGTGTAAGATGGGGACTAGGGCTAGGATAGCGATGGAAAAAGCTAAAGCTAAGACACCCCCGAGTTTATTAGGGATAGAGCGCAAGATGGCGTAGGCAAATAGGAAGTATCACTCTGGTTTAATGTGAGGAGGTGTGACTAAGGGGTTAGCTGGGGTGAAATTGTCTGGATCACCGAGAAGATTGGGGAAAAAAAGTGATATTAAGCTGAGAAGAAAGAGTATCACAGCCGCACCAAGAAGGTCTTTATAAGAAAAATATGGGTGGAATGGGACTTTGTCTAGATTGGAGTTTAGTCCTGTCGGGTTGGATGATCCTGTTTCATGTAAAAATAGCAGGTGAATCAAGGTGACGCCAATGATTACGAAAGGTAATAAAAAATGAAATGTAAAAAATCGGGTCAGGGTGGCGTTATCAACTGAGAATCCACCCCAGATTCATTGGACCAGTACGTTTCCGATGTACGGTACAGCAGAGAGAAGATTAGTAATTACTGTAGCCCCTCAAAAAGATATTTGACCTCAAGGAAGAACATACCCCACAAAGGCAGTGGCTATAACTAAGAAAAAAAGAATAATTCCTATATTTCATGTTTCTTTGAGTAAGAATGACCCATAGTAAAGGCCTCGGCCGATGTGGAGAAAAATACAGATGAAGAAAAATGAGGCGCCGTTGGCATGGAGGTTGCGTATTAGTCAGCCGTAATTAACATCTCGACAGATGTGGGCGATAGAAGAAAAGGCTGAAGATGTGTCGGCTGTGTAGTGTATGGCTAGAAATAAGCCTGTAAGGATTTGGGCTACCAAGCAGATGCCTAGAAGAGAGCCAAAGTTTCATCAGGCAGAAATATTAGAGGGAGACGGGAGGTCGATAAAAGAATTATTTACAATCTTAATTAGGGGGTGAGTTTTGCGTATATTAATAGCCATTAGGTTTTCATAGTTGAATTACAACAGTGGTTTTTCGTATCGCAGGCCTTGGTTAAAATCTGAGTGAAAACTGTGGCTTATATAGTTTCGTTTTTTTTAATTAGTGTCGTGCTAGGGTTAGTGGCTGTTGCATCAAACCCATCTCCTTATTTTGCGGCATTGGGGTTAGTAGTGGTTTCGGCAGGTGGCTGTTGAGTTATTATTAGCACTGGGGCTTCTTTTTTATCGTTAGTGCTCTTCCTGGTTTATTTGGGGGGAATACTAGTAGTATTTGCGTATTCGGTGGCGTTAGCTGCTGAGCCTTACCCTGAGGCTTGAGGAGGTTGAAAAGTTGGGTGTTACGTAATAGCATATTTATTATTTCTCGGTTTAGGTTATGTGATGGTGGGTGGTGTAGTAAAAGAGGGGGTGAATGAAGGGATGAAGTGAGGAGTAGTACAAGGGGACTGAAGTGGAGTGTCTCTATTATATTCAGAGGGAGGGGGTTTATTAATAATTGGGGGCAGTGTACTACTTTTAACTTTATTTGTAGTATTGGAACTAAGTCGTGGTCATATCGCAGGGGCGTTGCGGGTGGTAAGGGGGCTTCGGCCCCACCCTCTAAATATTAAGCAAAAGATTAAAAAAGCGGTGAGTAAAATAAGTGTAAGGTAAGTTTTAATCTGTCCTTGTTGAATTGATGATGACATAGAGGTAGGGGTTGTTTGTAGGTTAATAATGCCTTGAGGGCCAGTTTTTTCTAATCAAGTCATGTCTACAGTGTGTGTAGCGATTTTCTGGGCGAAGTTTAGACTTTTAAAAGATATAGAGCGGTGCAGGAGTGACTGGAAGAAGGCCAGAAGGTTAGAGAACAGATAAAAACTTTGGGTTTTAAAAATTTTTTGGTGAGCGGTTATGTTAAGGGCGTCGACGGCCAAAATTAGACCTAACAGGGAGACCAGAAGAGCAGCTACCTTAAGATGGAGGGGTATTGTTAGAGTTTGAGTTTTAATCGGATTTATGCTAAGAAAAATTATTAAACCTGAAAGTATACTCCCTCAAGCTAAGCGCTTGATCGGGTTGGTAATCAGTGGGTTGTTTTCATTAATAGGGGTAAAAGGTAATGATCGGGGTGTATTCAAGGAAGCAAAGAAAATGATTCGGTAACTATAAATCGCAGTGAAAGAGGTGGCTACTAATGTAATAGTTAGGGCTCATGAGTTGATCAATGACGTGTTCAGGGCTTCAATAATTGCATCTTTTGAAAAAAACCCGGCAAGAAAAGGGGTCCCTGAGAGAGCTAAACTTCCTACTGTTAAACAAGAAGTTGTTACTGGGATGGCTTTTTGCAGGCCTCCCATTTTACGGATATCTTGTTCATTGTCTAAGCTGTGAATAATGGACCCTGCACAAAGGAATAACATTGCTTTAAAAAAAGCGTGAGTGCAGATATGAAAAAATGCTAATTGTGGGAAGTTGAGGCCAATTGTAACTATCATTAAGCCGAGTTGGCTGGAGGTAGAAAATGCTACAATTTTTTTAATATCATTTTGAGTGAGAGCGCAGGCAGCAGTAAAAAGAGTGGTTATGGCGCCCAGGCAAAGACAAATCGTTAGGGCAGTCTTATTATAAGAAAGAAGGGGATGAATACGAATAAGTAAGAAGATTCCAGCCACGACTATTGTGCTTGAGTGTAGTAGTGCGGATACAGGGGTAGGACCTTCTATGGCCGCAGGAAGTCACGGATGAAGACCAAATTGAGCGGATTTACCAGATGCTGCTAAGATAAATCCCACTAAGGGGAGAAGAATATGTTGGTCACAAATAATAAACAGTTGTGAAATTTCTCAAGAATTGAAATTTGTTGCCAATCAGGCTATACTTAGGATTAAACCCAAGTCTCCGATTCGGTTATAAATCACGGCTTGAAGGGCGGCTGCGTTGGCATCGGGCCGAGAATGCCATCATGCAATGAGAAGAAACGATATAATTCCTACGCCCTCTCAGCCGATGAAAAACTGGAAGAGGTTATTAGCGGTAACGAGGGTAATTATAGCTGCTAAGAAAATTAAGAGGTATTTAAAAAATCGGTTAATTAGGGGGTCTGATGCTATGTACCATATAGCAAATTCTAAAATAGATCAAGTTACAAAGAAGGCGATAGGTAAAAAAAAGATTGAATAAAGGTCAAATTTAAAACTTAAATTAATATCAAATGTATTGATACTAATCCATTGAACATTAGTAATAATGGATTCAGTGCCTTGATCCAAAAACATGAGCAGAGGAAACAGACTTAAAATAAAGGCCTGTTTAATGGAAGTTTTTACTGTGTGAGGGGGAGGGTCAGTCAAATGAAATAGAGAAATAAATAGGGGGAATATGATGAAAAGAAGAATTAGTAGTATAGAGGAGTTGAAGATGAGGGGAATATACACAGCTTTTACCTGGACTTGCACCAGGAAATGGTGGCTCCTAAGACCAGTGGATAAGCTATTTTCCTTTAAAAGCCGAATTTGTCGTGGAGTCAAACCACGATGGTGAGTAATTAGCAGTCCTCGTTGGTTCAACCAAATTCGATGAACAAGAAGAATTTAACTTCTATTTCTAGAATCACAATCTAGCGTTTTTATTTAAACTATGCTCATAAAAAAATGGACCTCAGATTAGTTCAGGTTTTAGTATAAGTAGGGTTAAAGGGTATAGATGCAAAAATAAGGTAAGATGTTCACGGGAAAAGGAAGGATTAATAGAGAGGGTGAAGTCCGGAATAATACCTCGTTGGGTAGACAAAAATATATATAGTGAATAACATGCTGTTAATAACATACCAAGTCCAGTGGCAAGAATGGTTCATGAGGATCAGTTAAACAGAGCAGTAATGATATTAATTTCTCCTATGAAATTAGGGGAGGGGGGTAAGGCTATGTTCGTCAAGTTGGATACTAGTCATCAGGCGCCGATTAAGGGGAGAAGAGTCTGAAGGCCTCGAGAGAATAGTAGGGTTCGACTATGAGTGCGCTCGTAGTTAATATTAGCAAGGCAGAAGAGGGCGGATGAGGTCAACCCATGAGCAATTATTAAAATAATGGCGCCCGTAAAGCTTCACGGTGTTTGAATCATAATTGCAGCAATTACTAAGCCCATATGACTTACTGACGAGTAGGCAATTATTGATTTCAAATCTGTTTGACGAAGGCAAATAGAACTGGTTATAATAATCCCCCATAAAGATAGGACAATAAATGGATAGGGGAGGGTTTTTAAAGCGGGGTCTAGACAAATCAATAAACGTATAATTCCATATCCTCCTAATTTTAGAAGAATAGCAGCTAAGACTATTGAACCTGCAATTGGGGCTTCTACATGTGCCTTGGGGAGTCAAAGATGTACTCCAAAGAGGGGTATCTTCACCAGAAAGGCTAAGAGGCATGCGAATCATAGAATTTTTGATGCTCATGAAGTTCCGTGAAAGTTAAGAGTAAGGTTAAGAAGAGGAATAGAAAGCGTTCCTAATGATGACTGTAAAAACAATAAAGCAACTAAAAGTGGCATTGAGCTAGCTAATGTATAAAATAAAAAATATTGCCCGGCATTTAGACGTTCAGCTTGGTTCCCTCATCGGGTAATAATAAATAGGGTGGGGATAAGCGTGGTTTCAAATAAAATATAAAATATAATTAATTCAGTGGTCGAAAAAGCCAAGGTGAGTGACAATTGAAGAGTAATCAATATTGAAATATACATTCGTTGTCGAATTTTGGGCTCCACAAGTAAGTGATTTTGACTAGCTAAAAGTGTCAGTGGGAGTAATCAGGTGGATAAGATTAAGAAAGGGGCTGAAAGTTCATCAATTATTATAAACTTGTTGATTAAAATACATGACTCTGAAGGCTTTTGAAGAAAAATTAGACTAACAAGAGCAATAACGAGGGCATAAGAAGTGACAGTTGTCCACAGCCACTTTGAGTGAGTTAGTCATGAAGTTAGTAGTAATAATAGAGAAGGGAAAAGAATTTTTAACATTGTAGGAGATTAAGGTTATGAAGTTTATCGTTTCCAAAGGTTCGGGAGGTGGCAACTATAAGTGATAAGCCTGTGCCGGCTTCACAGGCTGAGAATGTTAAAATTAATATTGGAATAATAGAAGAAATTGGGAGAGAGAGGGATGTGGATCATAATGAGGATGCCAAATAGAGTGATAATATGGTTCCTTCAAGTCATAGAAGGGCTGATAATAGATGAGTGCGGTGGAACGTTAGACCGACTAGGCCGAGAATAAAAGCAGAACAAAAGCTGAGATAGGAAAGTGTCATAAAGAGGTTCTAGAATTTAACTTGAATTTATTGAGTCGAAATCAATTGTCTTGCTTAGACTAACCGCTTATTCAGCCCATTCGAGACCTCCTTGAAGTCATTCATAAATTAGACCTAGTGTTAAAAGGATAAGAATGGAGGAAGCTCAAACGATAGTTGAGGTGGAGGACGGAAGGTGTATGGCTCATGGTGCGGGCAGAAGCAAAGCAATTTCAAGATCAAAAAGAAGGAAGAGGATAGCGACTAAGAAGAACCGCATGGAGAAAGGTAATCGTGCTGACCCTAAGGGGTCAAATCCACACTCATAAGGGGATAACTTATCTAAATTAGGGTTGATGAGTGGAAGTCAAAAACTAATTAAGGCTAAAATGACAGTAAGAGTTGAAGTAATAAATAAAATAGAGACAATCACTACCTTCTCCCGGGCTTGAACCGAGGCCGTGTGAATGGAAATCACTTGTACTATTTGATACTAAGAAGGTAAGAACCTCATCAGTAGATAGAGATATATAGGAATAATCAGACTACATCGACGAAGTGTCAATACCATGCTGCGGCTTCAAATCCAAAGTGGTGTGAAGTGGTGAAGTGATGAAGTGAAAGACGAATAAGGCATACCAGTAAAAATAAAGAACCGATAATGACATGTAAACCGTGGAATCCAGTGGCAACAAAGAATGAGGAGCCATAGACGCCTTCTGCAATTGTAAAGGGGGCTTCATAATACTCTATTGCCTGAAGAATAGTGAAATATAGACCTAAGATAACAGTAAGAGTTAAAGATTGAATGGCTTCTTTGCGATTCCCTAACATGATGCTGTGATGAGTCCATGTGACTGTAACACCAGAGGCAAGTAGGACAGCAGTGTTAAGAAGAGGGACTTCAAATGGGTCTAGCGTAGAGATTCCGGCTGGGGGTCAATATCCCCCGATCTCATGGGTTGGCGCTAGACTGGCGTTATAAAAGGCTCAGAAAAACCCGATAAAAAAAAATACCTCGGAGGTGATGAATAAAATCATTCCGTATCGTAAGCCTTTTTGAACTAAGAGCGTGTGGTGACCTAGATAAGTAGCTTCTCGGACCACATCTCGTCATCATTGAATTATTGTAAATATTAGTACAATTAACCCTAAAATAAGAACTGTTGTCTTTTGGGCGTGAAATCACAATGCTAGCCCAGAGGTGAGGAGAAGAGCAGCAAGGGCTCCCGTTAAGGGTCACGGGCTAGGTTCAACTATGTGGTAAGCGTGAGCTTGGTGGGCCATATGTATTTTCTTGTAGATAAAGTGTCAGAAGTAACACGAAGACATAGGCCTGGATTACTGCTACTGCAATTTCAAGAACAGTGAGAATAAATAGGACTGAAGTGGTGATAATTGAAATAAATAAAGTCATTGAAGAGAGGGCGAGGGCAGCAGAGGCAATTAATTGAATTAATAGGTGACCTGCCGTTAAATTTGCTGTAAGCCGTACCCCTAGGGCTAGTGGTCGAATAAATAGGCTGATTGTTTCGATAATAATAAGAGCTGGGATTAATACTGTCGGAGTTCCTTCAGGTAAAAAATGGGCTAAAGATTTAGTAGGCTGATTTCGTATGCCTAAGATGACAGAAGAAAGTCAAAACGGTACAGCGAATGACATGTTCACAGAAAGTTGAGTTGTGGGTGTAAACGTGTGAGGGAGAAGGCCCAGAAGGTTAATAAATAGAAGAAAGATGATAAGAGAGGTGAATAGTAGGGCCCATTTGTAACCTGTCAATTTGACTTCAGAAAAAAGTTGCTTGGTAATGTTAATAAAAAATCAAGATTGTGCTGTGAATAGGCGATTACTAACTAATCGGACAGAAGGGCGAGTTAATAATAAAGTTGGGATGATTAAAGCTAATAAAAACAATGGAATCCCGATGAGAGATGGACTGGCAAATTGGTCAAATAAGTTTAAATTCATGATCAGAATCAGTGAGGGGTTTCAGGTGTAAAAATCAGTGTAGAATGCGGTTTTTGGTGAGGAAAAATATCTTTAATTTTAGAAGAAAAGATAAATAAAAAAATAAACCATAGTACGACTGAAGTAAAGAATCAAGGAGATGGGTTTAATTGAGGCATTCACTAAGGGTGATTAGGAATCACCCATATATAGCTTAAAAGGCTATTGCTCGTTCCTGTCTTGCTTCTTAGTGAAGAGATTTTCAGTAAAGATCAGGGTACCTGATTTAAGGGGGTTGCTTCAACGACAATAGGTATAAAACTGTGATTTGCGCCGCAAATTTCAGAACATTGTCCGTAGAAAATTCCAGGTCATGAGGCGATAAAAGACGTTTGGTTTAATCGACCCGGAATTGCGTCAGTTTTCACCCCTAAAGAGGGAACTGCTCATGAGTGTAGTACGTCTTCTGCAGTAACGAGTATGCGGATGGGTGCGCAGGTGGGTGTAACCATACGATTATCTACCTCTAGGAGGCGGAGTTGACCGGGTTGAAGTTCTGTAGTTGGGGTTATATAAGAATCAAAGTACAATCCCTCAAGATCCCCATATTCATAGCTTCAGTATCATTGATGTCCGATGGCTTTTACTGTAATGAGCGGGTAACTAATTTCATCCATGAGGTAAAGGATGCGGAGAGAGGGTAGAGCGATTGCAATAAGAATAATGGCAGGCATGACAGTTCAAACTATCTCAATTTCTTGGGCGTCAATGAGATTGGTGTTCGTCAGTTTAGAGATTATTAAAGATGAAAGAATATAAAGAACTAGAATGCTAATCAAGAAAACAGCGATTAGTGCGTGATCATGGAAGTGAAGAAGTTCCTCTATAATTGGTGAGGCTGCATCTTGGAAGCCGAGCTGGACAGATTGAGTCATAGAAGTGTACGGGGTTTCCATCCGTAATTTTATCTCGACAAGATAATGTAATAGTTTACTAACATTTCGGGTGAGAAAGTGGCAGATTGGTAATGCATGTGATTTGAAATCATATTAGGGGGGTTCGATTCCTTCCTTTCTTGTGCGCAAGGCCTGGGTTTGAGTAAAAGTGGGTTCTTCAAAGGTGTGAAATGGAGGCGGACATCCGTGAAGTCATTCAAGATTAGTAGATGTGAGTTCGGCAATGAAGACTTCCCGTTTTGTTGAAAAAGCTTCTCAGATGATGTATATTATTAAAATTACGGCAATTAGGGAAATTAAAGAGCCCACTGATGAGATTGTGTTTCATGGTGTATACGCATCCGGGTAGTCAGAATATCGTCGTGGTATCCCGGCTAAGCCTAGAAAATGTTGGGGAAAGAAGGTGAGATTTACGCCAGTAAATATCACGCCGAAGTGAATTTTTGTTCAGGTTTCGTGGAGAGTGTAACCTGAAAATAACGGGAATCAGTGAACGAAGCCGCCTATAATTGCGAATACAGCACCCATTGATAAAACATAATGAAAATGAGCTACTACATAATAAGTATCATGAAGAACAATGTCTAGAGAAGAGTTAGCTAGGACAATTCCAGTTAATCCCCCTACTGTAAACAGGAAAATGAAGCCGAGGGCTCAAAGTATGGCTGCGTCTCATTTAGTAACGCCTCCATGAATTGTGGCGAGTCAGCTAAAGACTTTAACTCCTGTGGGAATGGCAATAATTATTGTTGCGGAGGTAAAGTAGGCTCGAGTGTCCACATTTAGGTCTACCGTAAATATGTGGTGGGCTCATACAATGAAGCCCAATAGGCCGATAGATATTATAGCTCAAACCATCCCCATATAGCCGAAGGGTTCTTTTTTCCCTGAGTAATAGGTCACAATATGGGAGATTATGCCAAAGCCGGGGAGAATTAGGATATACACTTCTGGGTGGCCAAAGAATCAAAATAAGTGTTGGTATAATACTGGGTCCCCCCCGCCCGCTGGGTCAAAGAAAGTAGTATTAAGGTTCCGATCCGTTAATAATATGGTGATTCCTGCAGCCAAGACTGGTAGGGACAGTAATAGTAAAATTGCAGTAATTAATACTGATCAGACAAATAGGGGAGTTTGATATTGATTTGCAGCGGGAGGTTTTATATTAAGAATAGTAGTAATAAAGTTAATAGCTCCAAGGATGGAAGATACCCCAGCCAAATGTAAAGAGAAAATAGTGAGGTCGACTGAGGGTCCGGCGTGGGCTAGGTTACCGGCCAGGGGCGGATAAACTGTTCAACCGGTGCCGGCACCAGATTCAACTGTGGAAGAAGCTAGAAGCAGCAGAAAAGAAGGAGGGAGCAACCAAAAACTTATATTATTCATTCGTGGAAAAGCTATATCGGGCGCTCCGATTATTAGGGGTGTGAGTCAGTTCCCAAATCCTCCAATTATCACTGGCATAACTATGAAGAAGATTATGACGAAGGCATGGGCTGTCACTACAACATTGTAGATCTGATCGTCTCCCAGAAGTGTTCCTGGTTGACTTAGTTCTGCTCGAATGACTAAGCTCAAAGCGGTTCCGACTATGCCTGCTCAGGCACCAAAAATGAAGTACAGGGTGCCGATGTCTTTGTGATTAGTAGAATAAAATCATCGGGCAATTGTCACTGGTAAGATGGCCGAGAGTTAGGCGGTAGGTTGTAGCCCTAAGAACAAAGGTTAAAGTCCTTTTTTTATCAGGTCCTGTGGTGAAATCATGTCGGATTGCAAATCCGGAGAAGCGGGTAATGCCGCCGGGACTTCTCCCGTTTTATTAGGCGGGAGAAGTAGAAGGAAGCTCGCTGGATTGAGTTTTTAGCTGTTAACTAAATTTTCGCGGGATCAAGGCCCGCTCTTCTAGAAGGCTTTAGCTTAATTAAAAGTATCTGGTTTGCATCCAGGAGATGTAAGGTAATGTCTTGCAAGTCTTGTGGAAATTAAAATAAGTTAATAAGTGATTGAAGGGTTGGGAGAAGCAGGGAGGAAGAAACTAAAAAAATTGAAAGTAATAGGGTGTTGGTTAATGGTTTAGTTCGTCACCAGGGGGAGGAAGAAGAGAAATTAGGATAAGTTGTTAATGTTAAGAAGTAAAGAAGGCGAACGTAGAAGAATAAACTAAGTAGAGCAGACATAATTATTAAGGAAGCAGTAGCTAGTGAACTCTGTTGAATAAGTTCCATAAGGACAATTAGTTTGGGGAGAAACCCCGATAAAGGTGGCAGTCCTCCTATCGAAAGGAGCGTGAGCGAAGCTAGAGTTAAGATGATGGGGGTTTTGGTTCATGAGAAAGTTAAGGAAGAAATAGAGGTGGAGGATAAAATTATAAAGGTTAAAAATATTGAAGTTGTCATTAGAATATAAATAACTAAATTAAAAAAGGTTAGGGGGGGGTTAATAGACACAACAGCAATCATCCAGCCTAGGTGGGCAATTGAGGAGTAGGCTAAAATCTTGCGAGTTTGTGTCTGATTAATGCCGCCTCACCCCCCTAGTATGATGGAAAGGGTGGCTAGAGTTATAAGAAGAGGTGAATGTAAATTGGGTGCAATTGAGAATATTAAGGATATGGGAGCTAATTTTTGTCATGTTGTTAAAATTATGCCACAGGTGAGTGTTGCTCCTTGAAGGACCTCAGGAAGTCAAAAATGAAATGGGGCTAGTCCTAATTTAATAGAAAGAGCAATAGTTATTAGTAAAATAGATAGGGGGTTGGTTAAATTGGTAATGTCTCATTCTCCAGTGATTCAGGCATTGTTAATACTGGAGAATAGGATAAGGGCGGCAGCTGCCGCCTGAATCAGGAAATATTTAGTAGTAGCTTCTACTGCACGTGGGTGATGGTTGAGGGCTATAAGGGGGATGATAGCAAAGGTGTTAATTTCTAGGCCCATTCAAGCTATTAGTCAGTGGTAACTAGATATAGTTATAAAAGTGCCTAGCCCAAGGGCAGTTAAAAAGCATGATCAGGCGAGAGGTCCCATGTTATAAAGGAAGGGATTTAACCTTCATTTTTGGGGTATGGGCCCAAAAGCTTATTTAGCCTACTTTATAAGGTTTGGGGTGATTAAATTAGTATCATATGAAAACATTTCGATCTGGGGCTGGTTGATAAGGTGTTAAAATATGACATTACAAGTAATTATTAGAGTTGAGATTAAGATGTTTTGTGTAAACACGAAAAGCAGTAAATTGCTGTTGATTATGAAGACTAAAGTAAGGAACACCCGAGGGTAAGGTTGCTTGTAAATGGCGTACGAGCTTATTTCTAATAAGGTTTTAGTAGGTAGAGTTTCAAAACTTTGAGGGGGTCATCATGAAGTGATAATAAAATTAGTAGGTCTTAGTAAAAGTGGGTTTTACTTCACATGTTCGGGGCATGAGCCCAAAAGCTTAATTAGCTGATTTTACTAAAATATAAAAGTAACACAAGATAATGTCTTAAGTGACAGAGTAAATTATAATTATGAAAAGACGGGCTGTTTATTGGTTATACTGGTAGCAGAATGAACTTGCAGGTGTCAAGAGGAAGGTTTAGTTTATAATCATTAGTAGAAGAGAGTATAAGGGAAGTACAGGGAGTTTTGATCTCTCAGGAGTGGGTTCAATTCCCATTTTTCTAAAGATCTGAGGGGGTTTGAACCCCTATATTACACTCTATCAAAGTGTACCTTTTCTTTCAGGCACAGATCTAATATTGAGGGGCTAACCCTAGAAACGAAAGGGGGATTGAGATGTGCCAGAGGGTTAAAGCTAAAGTGATAGGTAAAAAATTTTTCCATATTAGATGCATTAATTGGTCATAACGAAATCGAGGATATGACGCTCGAATTCAAATAAAGGTAAAGGTTAGAAGGGCTGTTTTGATCATAATAGAGATTGTGATTAACTCAGGGAAGTCGAAGTGTGATGAGCCTAAAAAAAAGATAACTGATAAGGTGTTTATTATTATAATATTAGCGTATTCGGCGAGGAAAAAAAGAGCAAATGGCCCCGCAGCATATTCAACGTTAAATCCCGATACTAGTTCTGACTCTCCTTCAGTTAAGTCGAAGGGGGCTCGATTAGTTTCAGCTAAAGTGGATGTAAATCATATGAAGGCTAGGGGTCACCCTGGGAAGATTAGTCATATATGTTCTTGTGTAATATTAAAATTATAAAGAGAGAATCCGCCTGCAAAGATAACTAAACAAAGTAGAATTAGCCCTAGAGAAATTTCATAGGAAATTGTTTGGGCAATTGCTCGAAGGGCTCCAATGAGGGCATACTTTGAGTTTGAGGCTCAACCAGAAGCTAGCGTAGAATATACTGCTAAACTTGAGATCGTTAGGATAAAAAGAATGCCCAAATTAAGATCAGAAAGTGAAAAAGGTATGGGGATAGGCATTCAAATAATTAGGGCCAGAGTTAAGGCTATGATGGGGGCCAAGAGAAAAAGAGTGTGAGAGGAAGTGATGGGTTGAATTGGTTCTTTAACAAATAATTTAACGCCATCTGCTAGTGGTTGAAGTAATCCCATGGGGCCTACAATATTAGGGCCTTTTCGAAGTTGTATATAGCCTAGCACTTTACGTTCAAGGAGTGTGAGAAATGCGACGGCTAGTAGAATTGGGATAATATAAAGTAGGGGATTGACTAGGAACCCAATAATGTGAATTAGAAATCGCATAGCTAGTGGGAGGAATTGAACCTCCGGTTAAAAGGTCTTAGGGCTTTTGCAATTACCTGTCTCTGCCACGCTAGCGCCTTAGTCTTAAGGTAAGAAGTAGACTTATTCTTGTTTAAGATGAGTTCAACAATGTTAAGCTAGAGCATACAAGTAATAGAGGCTCTACTTTTTCGGTCCTTTCGTACTAGAAAAAGTTATATCATAGATAGAAACTGACCTGGATTACTCCGGTCTGAACTCAGATCACGTAGGACTTTAATCGTTGAACAAACGAACCCTTAGTAGCGGCTGCACCAACTAGGATGTCCTAATCCAACATCGAGGTCGTAAACCCACTTGTCGATATGGACTCTTGAAGTGGATTGCGCTGTTATCCCTAGGGTAACTTGGTCCGTTGATCAAAATATTGGATCAAGTAAAGTTAGGCTTGCTAATGCCTAGAACGGCAGTTCTAGGCATTAATCTTCATGGAGGATTTGTTTTTCTCCACAGTCACCCCAACTGAAAACCTAAATCAGGCTTGTTATTTTAGTACTAAATTAATATAGTAGGTTAAACAAGTGGTCTTTGGTTTAAAGCTCCATAGGGTCTTCTCGTCTTATGAAATTATCCCCGCTTTTGTACGTGGAGATCAGTTTCACTGATTGGAGGGGGGAGACAGTTAAGTCCTCGTGATGCCGTTCATACTAGTCTCTATTTAAAAGACAAGTGATTACGCTACCTTCGCACGGTCAGAATACCGCGGCCGTTAAACAAATTGTCACTGGGCAGGCGTTACCTTTTATAGTGTTCAAAAGGCGATGTTTTTGGTAAACAGGCGGGACTAATATTTGCCGAGTTCCTTCCCATTCTTTTAATCTTTTTTTCATGTTCTTGTGTTAGGTTAACAGTTGGGTGAGTAAAGTTTTCGGGGGGGGGGGGTATTACTTTATATTCAAAACTGTATAAAAATCAGTGAGGTATTCAATCTGATGTATGCTTACATGTAAGAGAAATAATTCTGTGTTACTAGTCCTAACATAAATGCTTTTATATAAATATAAAACAGCTCAGTAGTGTTAACGGGTTTTGACAAAATAATCGTATAAGTGGTAAAAACAAGGTAAAGCTTTGACGCTTTTAGTAAGATGGCTGCTTTTAGGCCGACTTCACTTTAATCCTCTTATGAATTTAATCATTAACCTGAAGTGGAGGTTGTATCCTTTTTCAATAAGGCTGTACCCTTATTGAATAGCTCTTAGGAATTTGGTTTGCTTAAATTACGCTAGTTAATTCTTAAGGGAGAACTAAGATTCTTTTCCTGAGCAACCAGCTATCACTAAGTTCGATAGGTTTGTCGCCTCTACTCGAAGGTCTTCCCACTCTTTTGCCACAGAGACGGGTTTACTCTAGGGGTTGCCTTGGAGTAGCTCACTTAGTTTCGGGGAGTCAGACTAGAATTCTTTTTGCCTGAATTAGACTTGTTAGGCCATGATGCAAAAGGTACAAGATGTAAGCTCTGCTTTGTTTAGTGTAAAAATGTTTCATTATTATTTCATCATTCCCTTGCGGTACTGTTGTTGTAGCTCTGGATTCTTTTTTTATCGCATATACTATAGATTAAAAATGTTTTATGACGGGGTCGGGCGTGTATTAAGAATTAAGGTTTATATTTGTTCAGGCTAGATGGGTAACTGTCAGAATGACCCGTGGTCATCGGGCATGGGCTCGGTGTAAGCGAGGGGCTTTGATTAAGCTACATTCTGTTCCAAGTACACCTTCCGGTATACTTACCATGTTACGACTTGCCTCTTCTTATCTCCAGTTATTTTATTATGAAATAGGGTGAAATGAGTTGAAGAGGGTGACGGGCGGTGTGTACGCGCCCTAGGTCCGACTTAAAAAGAACTTGCTGATTTCTTTTTACTGCTAAATCCTCCTTCATAATCAGATTTCATACTGATTGTCCGTGTGGTCTAAAATAGAAAATGTAGCCCATTTCTTCCCGTTTCATTCGCTACACCTTGACCTGACGTTCTGACGGAAGATCTTTGAACTTACTGTGAATCCCTCATAGGGTAAGTTGGAGACGGCGGTATATAGGCGGTTTTGGCAAGAAACGGTGAGGTGTATCGTGGATCATCGATTATAGAACAGGCTCCTCTAGGAGGTGTAGGGCACCGCCAAGTCCTTTGGGTTTTAAGCTAACGCTCGTAGTCCCCTGGCGAATAAAATTGTAATTAATCAAAGTTTGAGGCCGGGCATAGTGGGGTATCTAATCCCAGTTTGTGCCCCGGCTACCGTGAATTCAGGAGTAATAAAGTTACTTTCGTTAGTGGGTTTCTCGTAGACGAAGGCTTTTAACAGCTGGGTCAGAGTTTAACTTTAGTGAGGCGGGTCCTTAATCACGCTTTACGCCGATAACTATCAGTTTAAGTCTCTCGTATAACCGCGGTGGCTGGCACGAAATTGACCGACTATCTTAATTATAACTAAATCTAGCTTGCGCTAATGTTTAATATTTATCACTGCTGAATTCCCTTGGGGGTGTGGCTTGACTTGGTGTTATGGGCTGTTTGAGCCTGATACCAACTCCTTTTCTTCTAAGATGGAATAATAAAGGGTATTTCACTGGGACGAGGAGACTTGCATGTGTAAGTTTAATTAAAACTGATGGTAAGGCCAGGACCAGACCTTTGTGTTGTTGGGGAGGAGTTAGGTCCCGTCTTGGCATTTTCAGTGCCATGCTTTAATAAGCTACAGCAAC